AATAAGGAATTTGTAAATCGACTTGAAATTCTAGACAAGGAATCTCTTTCTCTGGATATACTCGAAACACAGATTAGATTGTGTAATGATGATACTAAAAAAGAATACATGCCTAGAGTGTATGATCCTTTGTTAAATGGACCATATCGCGGAACAATCAAAAAAGGAGTTTCATCTTCAATAATAAAAAATACTTTGCTAGAAAATAGGAAAGAGAAAGTGAGACTAAATAGGATTCATACTATCTTTCTTCCGAATACTGATTACCAAGAATTTGATTACCAAGAATTTGAACAAAAAGCGTATACGGTTGATAAAAAACCATTATCAACAGAAAATGACGAGTTCTTAACTTTAATCAATGAATTTGGTAACGAACGTAACGAACTAAAATCTAGTTTAAATTTGAAAGGCCTTTCTTTATTTTCAGACCAAGAACAGGAAAGGGTGAATTCAGAAAAAAGAACGAGATTTGTCAAATTTGTATTCAAGGCAATTGATCCTAATGAGATAAAATCAGGAAAACAATCGATTGGAATAAAAGAAATCAGTAAAAAAGTATCTCGCTGGTCACATAAATTAATCACCGAATTGGACCAACAAATGGGTGAATTTCAAGATCGCATATCAATGGATCATCAACTTCGTTTAAGAAAATCGAAACGTGTTGTTGTTTTTACTGACAAGACTAACAACAACAACAACAAAAACAACGCGACTAAGGATCCTGATGAGGAGGAACTGGTTTTAATAAGCTATTCGCAACTATCAGATTTTCGGCGCGGTATAATTAAAGGCTCTATGCGTGCTCAAAGGCGCAAAACTTCTATTTCGAAACTATTTCAAGCAAATGTACATTCCCCCCTTTTTGTCGACAGAATAACCCCCTTCCGTCTTTTTCCTTTTGATATCTCTGAACTGATTAAACCAATTTTTCGAAATTGGACAGGTAAAGGAGGAAAATTCAAGATTCTAGCGTCTAGAGAAGAACAAACAAAAAGAGAAGAGAAAAAAGAAAAGGACGACAAAGAGGCGAACAAAAAAAAGGAAGAAACACGTATAATGATCGCAGAAGCCTGGGATAGCATTATTCTTGCGCAAATGGTAAGAGGTTACATGTTAATAACTCAATCAATTCTTCGAAAATATATTATATTACCTTCATTGATAATAGCCAAAAATATCGGGCGTATGTTATTCTTGCAACTTCCTGAATGGTCTGAAGATTTTCAGGAATGGAATAGAGAAATGCAGATTAAATGTACTTATAATGGTGTTCAATTATCAGAAACAGAATTTCCCAAAAATTGGTTGAGAGATGGGATTCAGATCAAAATTTTATTTCCTTTTTGTCTGAAACCTTGGCATATATCTAAACTGTACCCCTCCCGCAGAGAGCTAATGAAAAAGAAAAAACAAAAAGATGATTTTTGTTTTTTAACAGTTTGGGGAATGGAAACTGAACTTCCCTTTGGTTCTCCCCGAAAGCGCCCTTCCTTTTTTGAGCCCATTTTTAAAGAACTCGAAAAAAAAATTGCCAAATTCAAAAAGAAATATTTTAGAACTCTAAAAATTTTAAAAAGAAAAACAAAATTATTTAGAAGAGTTTTCAAAGAAGCCAAAAAATGGCTTATCAAAAGTATTGGATTTCTAAAAAAAATAAAAAAAGAACTTTCAAAAGTAAATCTATTTATATTATTTAGATTCAAAGAAATCTCTGAATCGAATGAAACGGAAAAAGATAAAGATTATCTAATTAGTAATCAAATAATTAACGAATCATTTAGTCAAATTGAATCTGGAAATCGGCTAAATTCTTCACTGATAGAAACAAAAATGAAGGATTTGACTGATAGAACAAGTACAATAAAAAATCAAATAGAAAGAATTACAAAAGAGAAAAAGAAAGTAACTCCAGAAATAGACATTAAGCCTAATACTAATAAAACAAATAATATTAAAAAATTCGAATCGCCAAAAAAAATTTTCCAAAAATTAAAAAACAGAAATATTCGAGTAATACGGAAATTCCATTATTTTCGAAAATTATTCATTCCAAGATTATACATCGATCTATTTTTATCTATCATCAATATTCCTAGAATTACTACACAACTCTTTCTTGAATCAACAAACAAATTGATTGAGAAATCCATTTCCAATAATGAAATAAATCAAGAAAAAATTAATAATAAAAAAATGCACTTTATCTTTATTTCGACTATAAAAAAGTCAGTTTATAATATTAGTAAGCAAAATTCACATATTTTTTGTGATTTATCCTACTTGTCACAAGCATATGTATTTTACAAATTATCACAAACCCAAGTTATTAATTTGTCTAAATTTAGATCTGTTCTTCAATATAACACAATGTCTTGTTTCCTTACGACTAAAATAAAGTACTATTTTAGAACACTAGGAATATTTCATTCAGAATTAAAACATAAGAAACTTCAGAGTTATAGAATCAATCAATGGAAAAACTGGTTAAGACGGCATTATCAATACGATTTATCTCAGATTAGATGGTCTAGATTAATGCCAAAAAAATGGCGAACTAAAGTTAATCAAAGTTGTATGACTCAAAATAAAAATAGAAACTTAAACAAATGGAATTCATATGAAAAAGACCAATTAAGTCATTACAAAAAAGAAAATGATTTGAAACTCTATTCATTATCAAACAAAAAAGATAATTTTAAAAAATGTTATAGATATGATCTTTTAGCATCTAAATCGATTAATTATGAAAATAAAAATGACTCATTTATTTCTAGATTACCCTTTCAAGTCAAAAAGAACTTCGAAATTTCATATAATTTCAACCCGTCCAAACACAACTTTGTTGATATGTCCGGCAATCTGCATATCAATAATTATCTAAGAAAAGGCAATATTCTAGATATAGAAAGAAATCTCGATAGAAAATATTTTGATTGGAAAATTCTCCATTTTTCTCTTAGACAAAAAGGAGATATTGAGGCCTGGGTTAAGATCGATACCAACAGTAATCCAAATACTCAAATTGGTATTAATAATTATCAAATAATTGATAATTATCAAATAATTGAGAAAAGGGGGGTTTTTTATCTTACAACTCATCAAAATCCAGAAAAAACTCAAAAAAATTCGAAAAAAGTATTTTTTGATTGGATGGGAATGAATGAAAAAATATTTAATCGTCCCATATTGAATCTGGAATTTTGGTTCTTCCCAGAATTTTTACTACTTTCTAATGTCTATAAAAAAAAACCGTGGATTATACCAAGCAAATTCCTTCTTTTAAATTTGAATACAAATGAAAAGGTTAGTCAAAACCAAAAACAAAACTTTTTTATACCATCAAATAAAAAAAAAAAGAATAGAATTCAAGAAGCAAAAGAACCCGCAAGTCAAAGAGAGCATGGATCGAGTATAGAAAACAAAGAAAATCGGGGCCCTGTTTTCTCAAAACATCAAAACGATCTTGAAAAAGATTACGCGGAATCAGACACAAAAAAGGGTAAAACTAAAAAACAATACAAAAGCAACACGGAAGCAGAACTAGATTTGTTCTTGCAACGTTATTTGCTTTTTCAATTGAAATGGAAGGATGCTTTGAATCAAAGTCTGCTCGAAAATATCAAGGTATATTGTCTCCTGCTTCGACTGACAAATCCAACCAAAATTACTATATCGTCAATTCAAAGGAGAGAAATGTGTTTGGATACAATGCTGATTCAGGCAAATTTACCTCTTACAGACTTACTAAAGAAGGGGGTATTGATTATCGAACCCATTCGGTTCTCTGTAAAAAATAATGGAGAATTTCTTATGTATCAAACCATAGGAATTTCGTTGGTTCATAAAAGTAAACACCAAACTAATCAAAGATACCGAGAACAAAGATATGTTGCTAAAAAGAATTTTGACGAATTCATTCTGCAACCTCAAACTCAAAGAATAAATACAGAACAAAATCATTTTGATTTGCTTGTTCCTGAAAATATTTTATGGTCTAGACGTCGTAGAGAATTGAGAATTCGAAGTTTTTTTAATTCTTTGAATTGGGATGGTGTCGATAGAAATTCAGTATTTTGCAATGAAACCAATGTAAAAAACTGGAGTCAATTTTTGGATGAAAGGAAACCCTTTTATAAATATAAAGATAAAAATGAATTAATTAAATTGAAGTTCTTTCTTTGGCCTAATTATCGATTAGAGGATTTAGCTTGTATGAATCGTTATTGGTTTGATACCAATAATGGTAGCCGTTTCAATATCTTAAGAATACATATGTATCCACGATTGAAAATTAATTGATAGTACTATATACCCTGTCTCGTATAGAGTATATGAAAGCAAACAAAAGCACACATGCCTTGTTTTACATCTCATTCGAATCTAATTCGAGTAGACGATACTAAATCAATAAAATAAATCAATAAAATAAGGTATCGATTAGATCTAAAAATGAATCAACAGAATATTTTTCATTTTAGGATTTTAGGTTTCAATTATTCGCTTTTGTGAATGAAAAAAACGTACCTATCACCTTTTTGGATTCCTATCTGAATCAATTTTTTAATTTGATTAATTTATTGGAATTGCTAAAATTAGAGGTTCATAAAGAAATTAAGTCTATATACCACATTCAAATTACTGGCATTATTATTACTGATCAATAAAATTCGAAAAAATCCATATCTGTAAAATAAAGAAAGGGGAAATTCGTTTATGGTAAAAAATTATGTCATTTCAGTTACTTCTCAAGAAGAAAAGAAAGGATCTGTTGAATTTCAAGTATTCAATTTCACCAATAAGATACAGAGACTTACTTCACATTTAGAATTGCACAAAAAAGACTATTTATCTCAGAGAGGTTTGAAGAAAATTTTGGGAAAACGTCAACGACTGCTAGCTTATTTGGCAAAAAAAAATGGAGTACGTTATAAAGAATTAATTAATAAATTGGCCATTCGAGAGACAAAAACTCGTTAATTTGATTAAATTAATTTTAAATTAATTTGAAGAGTTATTGCATTTTCACTTATATGTTTCGATTAAATTTTGATGAACTTCTTTTCACTTTCAGTAATTCATGGAAGAATGAATCGTTAAAAAACTTATGACTGCACCAACTACAAGAAAAGACCTCATGATAGTCAATATGGGGCCTCAGCACCCATCAATGCACGGTGTTCTTCGACTCATCGTTACTCTAGATGGTGAAGATGTTGTCGACTGCGAACCAATATTGGGTTATTTACATAGAGGGATGGAGAAAATTGCAGAAAACCGAACAATTATACAATATTTGCCTTATGTAACACGGTGGGATTATTTAGCTACTATGTTCACAGAAGCAATAACCATAAATGGACCCGAACAATTAGGCAATATTCAAGTACCTAAAAGGGCTAGCTATATCAGAGTCATTATGTTGGAGTTGAGTCGGATAGCTTCTCATTTATTATGGCTCGGTCCTTTTATGGCGGATATTGGTGCGCAGACCCCTTTCTTCTATATTTTTCGAGAAAGAGAATTGATATATGACCTATTCGAAGCGGCCACTGGTATGCGAATGATGCATAATTATTTTCGTATTGGAGGAGTGGCTGCTGATCTACCCTATGGCTGGATAGATAAATGTTTGGATTTTTGTGATTATTTTTTAACGGGGGTTGCTGAGTATCAAAAACTTATTACCCGGAATCCCATTTTTTTAGAACGAGTTGAAGGCGTAGGAATTATTGGAAGAGACGAGGCAGTAAATTGGGGTTTATCGGGACCAATGCTACGAGCTTCCGGAATAGAATGGGATCTTCGTAAAGTTGATCATTATGAGTCTTACGACGAATTTGATTGGCAGGTTCAATGGCAACGAGAAGGGGATTCATTAGCTCGTTATTTAGTACGAATCAGTGAAATGACAGAATCCATAAAGATTATTCAACAGGCTCTGGAAGGAATTCCAGGAGGGCCTTACGAAAATTTAGAAATCCGACGTTTTGACAGATTAAAAGATCCTGAATGGAATGATTTTGAATATCGGTTTATTAGTAAAAAACCTTCTCCAACTTTTGAATTGTCGAAACAAGAACTTTATGTGAGAGTTGAAGCCCCAAAAGGAGAATTGGGAATTTTTCTGATAGGAGATCAGAACGTTTTTCCTTGGAGATGGAAAATCCGCCCACCAGGTTTTATCAATTTGCAAATTCTTCCTCAGTTAGTTAAAAGAATGAAATTGGCTGATATTATGACAATACTAGGTAGCATAGATATCATTATGGGAGAAGTTGATCGTTGAAATGATAATTGATACAACAGAAATGGAGACTATCAATTCTTTTTCCAAATTGGAATCCTTAAAAGAAGTCTATGGGATCATATGGATTCTTGTACCTATTTTGACTCTTGTATTAGGAATCACAATAGGTGTACTAGTAATTGTTTGGTTAGAAAGAGAAATATCTGCAGGAATACAACAACGTATCGGACCTGAATATGCCGGACCTTTAGGAATTCTTCAAGCTCTAGCAGATGGGACAAAACTACTTTTGAAAGAGAACCTTATTCCATCTACAGGAGATACTCGTTTATTCAGTATCGGACCATCCATAGCAGTAATATCTATCTTTCTAAGTTATTCAGTAATTCCTTTTGGTGATCACCTTGTTCTAGCCGATCTTAGTATTGGTGTTTTTTTCTGGATTGCCATTTCAAGTATTGCTCCCGTTGGACTTCTTATGTCGGGGTATGGATCAAATAATAAATATTCCTTTTTGGGTGGTCTACGGGCAGCTGCTCAATCAATTAGTTATGAAATACCATTAGCTCTATGTGTGTTATCAATATCTCTACGTGTGATTCGGTGAGCCCTAAAATGTCTCCAAATTCTTTTCTTTCTAGAAACAAGGATAAAAAGATTTGATTGACTATATATATTTTTCTTCAGCATTTAAGTTGATGAACTAAACCAGATAGTTATATGAGTGAAAGAAAACGGCTTCTAAATTTGCAGTAAAAAGTTGAGTCTCATTTCCTATGTACAAAAATCAAATGGTGAAAAAAGTAAACATAAGCAATAGAGATTGTTTACCCCAAGATTCGTGAATTGTCATGATAACTTGAAGCGGGTTCAAAAGATCAACTGTATGGAGTTTTTCTTGTCTATTACCATAGATGGATTTCCACAACAGGAGGTTTTTGAAAGAAAAAATAAGTGGATGGTTAGGAAGACCAAGATACACAAAGGATTAATAATTGAGATTATGTAAGTTATCCAAGAGGATAGTTCTGTACATAAAAGGAATTCAAATTGGGGCTTTACGTTCGTAGAAATGATCAAGAAGTACTCCCCATGATTCTGATCCAGAGTATGTTCCTATCCACTGAGTAAGTAAATAACTATCAAGAACGAAGTAATCTTTTACTTTGGTTAAAGGCCCTTTTTCGGAGAAAGGAGAATAGGAATGAAATAAAATAAATCAAAATAGAAAGAAAAGAATCTAATTGCAAAAGAAAAAAGGAGAGATGTCGTTGTTTTTTTCTTCCTTTTTCTTTTTTTGTTCTTATTCTTTCTTTCCTATAATTGAATTTTGATTTCTATTTATATTTAGTATTTAGAGAGATCAAATTTTTGTCATGATTCATGAACTAATCAACTCTCTAATTTTTTTCGTAATTGAAAATTCCAGGTTGAAATGTATATGTGATATTGCTATAAAGCAGATTTTTTTTATTTTATTTAATGATAAGGTTATTAATCAACAAAGCCAAATTAAAATTCTTAAAAGATGAGATAAATTCAGAAGCACTTATTTATTTTTATTAATTTTAAATATAGCAGACAGAATTCCATTGGTCTAATTTGGGACCTTAGGATAGATTTTGACTCTATCTGACAAACATATCAAGATAAAGAAGAGGAAAGGGCCCTTAGATTTATTTGTGACCTCTGAGGAGCCGTATGAGGTGAAAATCTCACGTACGGTTCTGTAATAGCGATGGGCACAGTGATGTTATCATCGACTATGATTATCTAATAGTTCAAGTACAGTTGATATAGTGGAAGCGCAGTCAAAATATGGTTTTTGGGGGTGGAATTTGTGGCGTCAACCCATCGGGTTTATCGTTTTTCTAATTTCGTCTCTCGCCGAGTGTGAAAGATTACCTTTTGATTTACCAGAAGCAGAAGAAGAATTAGTAGCAGGGTATCAAACCGAATATTCAGGTATCAAATTTGGTTTATTTTACATTGCTTCATATCTGAATCTACTAGTTTCTTCATTATTTGTAACAGTTCTTTACTTGGGAGGTTGGAATCTTTCTATTCCGTACATATTAGTTCCTGAGCTATTTGGCATAAATAAAAGGGGTAAAGTCTTTGGAAGACTAATTGGTATTTTTATCACATTAGCCAAAACTTATTTGTTTTTGTTCATTCCTATTGCAACAAGATGGACCTTACCGAGGCTGAGAATGGACCAACTATTAAATCTTGGGTGGAAATTTCTTTTACCGATTTCTCTAGGTAATCTATTATTGACAACCTCGTTCCAACTTCTTTCACTGTAAAAGACCACAATATCCTAGATTCACGACTTGTCTCAAACAAGAGAAAGAAACAAGCATAAAATCTTTTTTATAGATATTCAACATATGCTCCCTATGATAACGGAATTCCTAAATTATGGTCAACAAACAATACGAGCCGCCAGATACATCGGCCAAGGTTTCATCATTACCCTGTCCCACGCAAATCGTTTACCTGTAACTATTCAATACCCCTACGAAAAATTGATCACATCGGAACGTTTCCGAGGCCGAATACACTTTGAATTTGATAAATGCATTGCTTGTGAGGTATGTGTGCGTGTATGTCCTATAGATTTACCCGTTGTTGATTGGAAGTTGGAAACTGATATTCGAAAGAAACGATTGCTGAATTACAGTATTGATTTTGGAATCTGTATATTTTGTGGTAATTGTGTTGAGTATTGCCCAACAAATTGTTTATCAATGACCGAAGAATATGAACTTTCTACTTATGATCGTCACGAATTGAATTATAATCAAATCGCTTTGGGTCGCTTACCAATGTCAGTAATTGATGATTACACAATTAGAACAATTTGGAATTTACCTCAAATAAACAATGAATAAACCCTTAATTCGATTCAAAAAAATTACGAATTACGAAGGCTTAGTTCGGATCTAAAACAATGAGATTTTTGCTTGGGCAATTCAAACTAGTGGTTGCTTAATGAGACTACTAGCTTAATTTAGATTGAAAACAAAACAGATTTCCATATTATATATTATAATAGATTATAATAGATAATAGTAAAATAGTAATGGTTTCAAAGTAGATAAATGATATCAAAAATAGATAGGTTTAAACTACTCTTTCGACGAGTAAAGAATGGATAGTGGTCCAATAAAATAAAAGCATCCACCTCAATTTATACCCATTAGAATTTCATTCAATTAACAATTTCAAAGTATCATAAAAAATAGAAAAACTGCTTTTTTCCTGGTCAGGTCAATAAAGTCATGAAATTCTTCGTTTTTGATTTTTTATAAAAAATGGATTTATCTGAACCAATACATGATTTTCTTTTAGTCTTTCTAGGATCGGGTCTTATATTAGGGGGTCTAGGAGTGGTATTACTTCCCAATCCAATTTATTCGGCCTTTTCCTTGGGATTGGTTCTTGTTTGTACATCGTTAGTCTATATTCTATCTAACTCCTATTTTGTAGCTGCTGCGCAGCTACTTATTTACGTAGGAGCTATAAATGTTTTAATCATTTTTGCTGTGATGTTCATGAATGGCTCCGAATATTACAAGGATTTTCATCTTTGGACTGTAGGAGATGGAATTACTTCGATGGTTTGTATAAGTCTTTTTATTTCACTAATTACTATTATTTCAGATACGTCATGGTACGGGATTATTTGGACTACAAGATCAAACCAGATTATAGAGCAAGATTTTCTAAGTAATAGTCAACAAATTGGAATTCATTTATCAACAGATTTTTTTCTCCCATTTGAACTTATTTCAATAATCCTTTTAGTTGCTTTAATAGGTGCAATTGCTGTAGCTCGTCAATAAAAAATTTCTATTAAAACTTGGAATTAAAATCAAATTTTGTTCTGTCTTATCACATTCATTTTCCTTCAATTCTATTTGAATTCTAGCTGGATAAATAGAAAGACTTTAGGTCAATCTAGTACCAATATATTTCTTTGTTCCATACTTGTTATATACTAGTCTATTAAATTAGTTGAATTGTTGTTCATATTGAAAGGAGTCGAGATTGATAAGGAGTTGTTTAATGATTCTCGAACATGTACTTGTTTTGAGTGCCTATTTATTTTCTATCGGTATCTATGGATTGATCACAAGTCGAAATATGGTTAGAGCCCTTATGTGTCTTGAACTTCTATTGAATGCGGTTAATATAAATTTTGTAACATTTTCTGATTTTTTTGATAATCGTCAATTAAAAGGAGACATTTTCTCAATTTTTGTTATAGCTATTGCAGCCGCTGAAGCAGCCATTGGACTGGCTATTGTTTCATCAATTTATCGTAATAGAAAATCAACTCGTATCAACCAATCAAATTTGTTGAATAATTAATAGTAATCATTTACATTCTAATATTGAGAAATCGATTTTAATTAGCATGTTTACTACGTAAAGTATGATCTTATTTGCAAAATATAAGAAATCAAAGTATTTTGGCCTCTCTCATATCTCATAAACCAATCCAGAAAGGGGTTGATTAGAAAATTCTGATAACTCATTGATTCATCTGGTATATAAATATCTAATTTGTTTCTAAGTTTACTAGATCGAAAATTTAGAACATTAAAAAACGTATAGACCAAATGTCACATTCAGTAAAGATTTATGATACGTGTATAGGATGTACTCAATGTGTCCGAGCCTGCCCCACGGATGTATTAGAAATGATACCTTGGGACGGTTGTAAGGCTAAACAAATTGCTTCTGCTCCACGAACAGAGGACTGCGTTGGTTGTAAGAGATGTGAATCCGCCTGTCCAACGGATTTCTTGAGTGTACGAGTTTATTTATGGCATGAAACAACTCGCAGTATGGGTCTAGCTTATTGATACGTTCGAGAAAACTCTACTTGAATCCATTTAAATCCATTTAATTTTTTTACCGACAAACCTGTGCTCGAAAATCAAAATATTTTGAGCACGGGTTTTTTTGGTCTAAGTGTATCTTGTCTTTACTACGAATTCTTTTCCTTGGTTAACAATAATTGTAGTTTTTCCGATATTTGCGGGTTCTTTAATTTTCTTTCTTCCCCATAAAGGAAATAGGGTAATCCGGTGGTATACCATATGTATATGTATTTTAGAACTCCTTCTAACAACTTATGCATTTTGTTATCATTTCCAATCGGATGATCCATTAATCCAACTAGTAGAGGATTATAAATGGGTCGATTTTTTTGATTTCCATTGGAGATTAGGAATAGATGGACTTTCTATAGGACCCATTTTATTAACAGGATTTATCACGACTTTAGCGACTTTAGCGGCTTGGCCAGTTACTCGAGATTCTAGATTATTCCATTTTCTCATGTTAGCAATGTACAGTGGTCAAATTGGATCATTTTCGTCTCGGGACCTTTTACTTTTTTTCATCATGTGGGAGTTAGAATTAATTCCTGTTTATCTACTTCTAGCCATGTGGGGAGGAAAGAAACGTCTGTACTCAGCTACAAAATTTATTTTGTACACGGCAGGGGGTTCTGTTTTTCTCTTAATGGGAGTTTTGGGTGTTGCTTTATATGGTTCTAATGAACCAACATTAAATTTTGAAACATCAGTTAATCAATCATATCCTGTGATTTTAGAAATAATCTTCTATATTGGATTTTTTATTGCTTTTGCTGTCAAATCGCCCATTATCCCCCTACACACATGGTTACCAGATACCCATGGAGAAGCACATTACAGTACTTGTATGCTTCTAGCCGGAATCTTATTAAAAATGGGAGCGTATGGATTAATTCGAATCAATATGGAATTATTACCTCATGCCCATTCTATATTTTCTCCTTGGTTGATGATAATAGGTACAATACAAATAATCTATGCAGCTTCAACATCTCTTGGCCAACGGAATTTAAAAAAAAGAATAGCCTATTCCTCTGTCTCTCATATGGGTTTCATAATTATAGGAATTAGTTCTCTAACCGATACGGGACTTAATGGAGCCCTTTTACAAATAATCTCTCATGGATTTATTGGTGCTGCACTTTTTTTCTTGGCGGGAACGACTTATGATAGAATCCGCCTTGTTTATCTTGACGAAATGGGCGGAATAGCTATTCCAATGCCAAAAATGTTCACGATGTTTAGTAGCTTTTCGATGGCTTCTCTTGCATTACCAGGTATGAGTGGTTTTGTTGCCGAATTGCTAGTATTTTTTGGAATAATTACCGGCCAAAAATATCTTTTAATTCCAAAACTACTAATTACTTTTGTAATGGCAATTGGAATTATATTAACTCCTATTTATTCATTATCTATGCCACGCCAGATGTTCTATGGATACAAGCTATTTAACGCTCCGAAGGATTCTTTTTTTGATTCTGGACCGCGAGAGTTATTTCTTTCGATCTCCATCTTTTTACCCGTCATAGGTATTGGTATATACCCCGATTTCGTTCTTTCATTAGCAGTTGACAAGGTCGAAGTTATTCTATCTAATTTTTTTTAGAAATAATTGGATGACTGAAATAAAAAAACCTATGTTTATTTTTAAAAACATTCTTGGACAATGAAAAAAAGAAGACTTTTTTTCTTCAATTAAGATCAATTAAGAGAAGAATTAAGTAAAAACAATGAAATTGAACTACATATGATAGAAAACCGTGTGAATCATCAATACAATATTTGATTCACACGGCCCGCATGCTAGTTCATACAATGCGTCACCCGCTCTTGTATTTGTAATAACTTGTCTTGAATTCAATTAAATGTTGATGGAAAAGAACCATAACTATGTAACCCTATTCCTAATAGATTGACCCCAAAATAGCATATCCAAATTATAAGAAAGCCTATAGACGCTACAATTGCAGAATTTGCACCCCGAAAATTTTTATTTGTTCGAGTATGTAAATAAATTGCAAATACGATCCAAGTAATAAATGCCCAAGTTTCTTTTGGGTCCCAATTCCAATATGACCCCCACGCTTCATTAGCCCATACCGCTCCCGAAAGGATTCCTATGGTTAAAAAAGTAAATCCTAAACTAATAACCCGATAACTCCAATAATCCAATTGTTGAATCAATTGGAACCTGTAATAATTTTTAGCAGAAAAAAACGAAATATTTTCGAAAACATTTTCACCCACGAAAAATGACGCGTTTAAAAAACCATTGCTCTTATAAATATAAAAAAGCTTTCTGTTTTTACGAAATGTAATCACTAGAAGTGCTACTGATAATAACGATCCACATAAAAGGGCTGCATAGCCCAATATCATCATACTTACGTGCATTATTAACCACTCCGATTGAAGAGCAGGTACTAATATTCCAGATTGGTGTATTTCAGTTAAAATACCTGAAGTAGCAAAGCCTTGGGTCAAAATAGCACTTGGTCCAGTTATTTTACTTAAAATGAAAACATTTTTTTTGAAATACGGAATTATATGAATAAGGGAGAAACTCCATGAAAGGAAAATTAATGATTCATATAAATCGCTTAGTGGGAAATGTCCTGAAGAAATCCACCGAGTAACTAATAATCCTGTTATACAGAAAAAAGTCACTATTATGCCCTTTTCTGACGAATCGTATAGTTTTACAATTTCCTCGACTAAAAGGGTTATCAAATGAATTGTAATTACAATTGAAACGATCGAAAAGGAAATGTGAGTTAATATATGCTCTAAGGTTGAAAATATCATAAAAAATCTTAAAAAATAAGAGTCCCTTAATTACATAATTCGAAAATGGAAATCGGGAATTGAATTCATTATAAGATCTATTTATCCTTTTTAGAAGATGGTATGCCGCCACTCGGACTCGAACCGAGATGCATTAGCACTGCTTCCTAAGAGCAGCGTGTCTACCAATTTCACCATAGCGGCCTGTCTTGAACTCATAATAGCCTATGAATAAGCAATCGTCGAGATTGAGTAAGCTATTTTAGTTTAGTAATGATTCAAATGGATCAATAACAATAAAAAGTTGTTCAAATAGGAATTTGAGGTTGAAGGTTCATTATTTTCGATTTGAGTTTAGAGTCTTAGTTTTTTTATTTAACCTGGGCCTTTCCTATATTTTATGCTTTCCTCGAATTCAGAATTCAACTCTTGTAACTAAACCGTTCTATACTAAATTAAGGAATAAGGAATAGAGTGAAAAAATTTGTTTTCATTGTTTAAGCAGCAATTTCTTATTTTTTTTGAGAAATCTAAATTCGAAATCTAAAATAAAACAAAAAAAAAAAGGGGATTTTGACGACAAAATAGAAAGAAAAGAACCCATTTTGTATCGCTCAAAATTCACAATTAGCCATACAAAATTTCATTAATCAATTTTCTCTATTGGGTTAAGGGCAAGATATATATGGGGGACTATATAATAATTCAGAGAAAATCAAAAGTTAGAAAGGTCGACAAAACAAAAAGGTTTCAAAATAGAATCAATAAATTTCAATGAGTTTTTAACTTTCACTAAAGATTTTTATATACGTTCTTCTATAGCTATAGAGATGCAAATATAGAATTTTTGTTTTTTTTTTTTTTCATTTTATTCTGCAAATAGGTCTATGGGGAAAATAAAACTCCCCACTTTGGAATAGAAATGATCTTTATTCTTTTGTCAACAAAAAAGTTATTATTCAGTGATTGATATAGTAAATAGAGGATTTCCTAATTCTATTATTTTATATATCAATTATTTACTATATCAATCAGAAAAGCGAATAGAGTTCCATTACATATGGATTGGTGAGTTAATCAATATCAAATAGGAAGGGGAAATCGTTAAATTATTCAATTAGATAATAATTGAATAATTTAAGAATAATTGAATTATTTTTTCAAGTTGATTCAAATTATTTTAACGTTTTATTACTTATTTATTTGGGTTTGGCGTACAAAAAAACTTTTTGAATTCCCGGTAGAAAGAGATTTCGCTAACGAAAAAGCCTTTAATGCTATCCAATACCCCTTCCCTTTCCAAATATTTTTACGAATACGCTTTTTTGATGTCGAAGTGCGTTTTTTTGGAACTGCCATTTATAAATGCAAAAATTACTCATTGTTATAGCTGGATGTGAAAGACATCTATTGTTCAAAACGAATTCTTTTTAATACATATTTATTTTCGAGCTAATAGTGTTCTCCTCAAATAAAACATTATCGAGATAGGTAAAAGATATGTCAAAATTGCAGAATACTGGAAATAAAAACAGAAGGCCAATATGCGTTTTTTCAAGTCTTTCTATTCCATAAAACATTCATAATCGTAAAAAAGAAAAGATTCTCTAGTGACTGGTATCTTTATTTCACAATTTCCCATTCTTTTTGATTCATAAAATCGATACCTATAGAATTTGATAATCGGCTTTTCCGTAGAAATGAAGAAAGAAAATTAGTTGAACTTAATAAATTGAACTTAATAAAAATATAAAAATCAAAAATAAAATAAGGAATCCCAAAAATATTCGATTTTTTTTTATGGTTCCACATTTCATTTACATGCAATAAAATACCTCGAAAGGTTTAAAGATAAGAACCGCGTTTTTACTTCAGGAAATGAAAAACTTGAATCCCCGTTCGATTCACTATCTTTGGTCAAACTTGGATCAAAAATAGGCCTATTTCAAAGGAGATTAGTAATTAATCCCTTTCATATCATTTGACCAATTGTAACTTTGTGATTTCAATAGTTGAAGTATTTAGCAAAGACTCAGAATAAGTAAGAATAGAAAATTCTATTAAAATTTAAAATTAGTTTAAGTTAGTCCATATTTTTACTTTTTATTGACTCCTTTCAAAAGAGGTAAGATCCGGTGAATCGGAAACAATTAATTAAGAATTCAAAACTTTTTTATGGAACAGACATATGAATATGCGTGGATCATACCTTTCATTCCACTTCCAGTCCCTATGTTAATAGGAGCGGGACTTATTCTTTTTCCAACGGCAACAAAAAGTTTTCGCCGTATGTGGGCTTTTCAGAGTGTTTTATTGTTAAGCATAGTCATGATTTTTTCAATCTCCCTGTCTATTCAGCAAATCAATAGCAGTTCTTTTTATCAATATGGATGGTCTTGGATCATCAATAATGATTTTTCTTTAGACTTCGGATACTTGATCGACCCACTTACTTCTATTATGTCAATATTAATCACTACTGTTGGAATTATGGTTCTTATTTATAGTGATAATTATATGGCTCATGATCAAGGATATTTGAGATTTTTTGTTTATATGAGTTTTTTCAGTACTTCCATGTTGGGATTAGTTACTAGTTCCAATTTGATACAAATTTATATTTTTTGGGAATTGGTTGGGCTGTGTTCCTATCTATTAATAGGATTTTGGTTTACACGACCTGTTGCGGCAAATGCTTGTCAAAAAGCGTTTGTAACTAATCGTGTAGGGGATTTTGGTTTATTATTAGGAATTTTAGGTTTTTATTGGATAACGGGGAGTTTCGAATTTAGGGAGTTATTCGAAATATTCACTAACTTGATTTATAATAATGAGGTAAATTTTCCATTTATTACGTTATGCGCTGTTCTCTTATTTGCCGGTGCAGTTGCTAAATCCGCCCAATTCCCCCTTCATATATGGTTACCTGATGCCATGGAGGGGCCTACTCCTATTTCGGCTCTTATACATGCTGCTACTATGGTAGCGGCGGGGATTTTTCTTGTAGCTCGGCTTCTTCCTCTTTTCAGAGTTATACCTTACATAATGTATTTGATCTCGGTTATAGGAATAATAACAGTATTATTAGGAGCTACTTTAGCTCTTGCTCAACAAGACATTAAGAGAGGTTTAGCCTATTCCACAATGTCCCAATTGGGTTATATGATGTTAGCTCTAGGTATGGGGTCTTATCGAAGCGCTTTATTTCATTTGATTACTCATGCTTATTCCAAAGCATTATTATTTTTAGGATCCGGATCCATTATTCATTCAATGGAAACTATTGTTGGATATTCTCCAGCTAAAAGCCAGAATATGGGTCTTATGGGAGGTTTAAGAAAACATGTACCAATTACCAAAATCACATTTTTATTAGGTACACTTTCTCTTTGTGGTATTCCACCTCTTGCTTGTTTTTGGTCCAAAGATGAAATTCTTAATGATAGTTGGTTGTATTCGCCAATTTTCGCAATAATAGCTTGGGCCACGGCGGGATTAACCGCGTTTTATATGTTTCGGATCTATTTACTTACCTTTGAAGGACATTTAAACGTTCATTTTCAAAATT